CATATTTGACTCTTGCAGCGGAGCGATAGAGACTCCATTTAACTTAGGTTGATCTAGGCCGGAGGCAGACCTAAGTCAAGGCAACCCTTCTTTGAAACACTTTGGTATTGCTCCTAGATCAGAATACAAATGATGAATCGCAGAGCACATGGAGCCATCTTATTATCTTCCTGTAAAGAAAAAATATGGTGGACTAACTGATCTTTACATTAATCAGTTGATGAAAGAGCCCAATGCAACAAAATGCATGTTGGGTCTTTGAAACAGTTCGAATCATTTTGATAATAATCAGTTTGATCTGTTTTACCGAGAAGGTCTACGGTTCGAGTCCGTATAGCCCTAACACATTTCATTTTTTTTTGTATAGACATTCTATTTTAGTTTAGTATAGTTTTCATTTCTTCATCAGTACTTGTTTATGGACTGACATGACAGGTTCCTTTATCCATAGAAATGAAAGCATTACCACATGCCCATGTCAATACATAAGGACAGTAAAATAAAAACAATAATTCATTCCAACAGATCCAATCGCTATTTGCAAAATCTCGGATAAAATACCTATCCTTTTTCATTAATCTTCATGGATGAATTACATATGACTTTTTTCCTGTCCATGATCAAAAAGTTACTGATATATTTTTGTTTTGGTATACCCAATCCCAGTCAATTTATGAAGTGAAAATCATGACATGATTCTGTCTAAAAACTGCATTCTGACCCAATCAAGTCGAATACAATACTTAAGTTACACGGATCTAGTACCTATTCTTTTGTTGGTCTTGTATTTGTAGAAGTCCCCCGACTCCGACTAATTCGTTTTTGGCCGAACAATAATCAAATTGGTTGTTTCAAATATAATGCAGAGATAATGAATTGGTCCCTAATGTATCAATGTTCCTTCTTCTGTATTCTATGAGTTGGGTCGGTTTTGGGATTTGGTCTATCGAATTGTTCAACAATGTGTGATTCTTTCTTTTCTATTAGAAGTATCTTATGTAGATCATTTATGATTCCACTGATGACTGATTCTATCACTCTGTGCTATCTTTCATTGTGTAGTGTAAGTTTGCTCCAAAACAAACCCCTTTTGTAGCGAAACCCAACCCATTTGTTCTTCCCAAATCGCGGTCTTTCTTTAGTACTCGATTCTTTTTATTTCTGAGAGGATCCGCGAGTATAGTACAGATTCCAAGTTTCTCGTTTTTTTGGTATAGAAAGATATGAGTTGTTATATGTAAAGGTTCCTCGCAACTCAACGGATTGAATCAAATCAATAAAGTAAGGAAAATAGAGATGAAATCTAGGATCAAAGAAGGGAGATAAAATAGAATAGAATCGTTCGATGTATTAGATTATGTTTATGTATTCCTATCGAATCAATAGAAGCAACTCATTTTCTACCTGGATTTTAATGAAAAGAATACTTCAAGTAGAATATGCTAGAAATCCCTAGTCATTTTACCCCAATGGAAATGAAATTCGAATATAAATTATAAATATATAATATAAATATATATGAATTCCATTGGAAATTCGAAATCAAATTAACTAAACTATAAAAACAAAAACATAGTTATACTAATATGATAGATATTAGTAGTATTATTTATTACTATTATAGTTAGAGTATATTTATATACTATTTTAGTATTTGTATATAATTACTTTATTATATTTTGTTTTTAGGGAGAAACCGAGACAAAGTAAGAGAGTTTTGTTTGTGTAAGAGCATCCTATATCTACACTATATGTAAATGGAATCTAAATGCAAAATAAATATAAGTGGGGTTCCGTTGTATGAATCTTTAAACAAGACATGCCCTATAGAAAACAAATTCTAAACTATGCGGGTTTGATCAAAAAATTTGCTTTTTTCGCCTAAGAAGTTCTGGATGAATTGACAATTTCAATTCAAATCGAATAATTCAGCCTATGCCATATTAATAGGAGTAATATTTATGTTTCTGCTTCACGAATATGATATTTTCTGGGCATTTCTAATAATATCAGGTGCTATTCCTATCTTGGCATTTGTAATTTCCGGAGTTTTAGCTCCGATTAGTGAAGGACCAGAGAAGCTCTCTAGTTATGAATCAGGTATAGAACCCATGGGAGACGCTTGGGTACAATTCCGAATCCGCTATTACATGTTTGCTCTAGTTTTTGTTGTTTTTGATGTTGAAACGGTCTTTCTTTATCCATGGGCAATGAGTTTCGATGTATTGGGTGTATCCGTATTTATAGAAGCTTTAATTTTCGTGCTTATCCTAATTGTTGGTTCAGTTTATGCATGGCGAAAAGGAGCATTGGAATGGTCTTAGCTGAATATTCAGACAATCAAAAAAAGAAAAAAGAAGGAAAAGATTACATTGAGACAGTTATGAATTTGATTGATTTTCCATTACTTGACCAAACATCCCCTAATTCAGTTATTTCAACTACATCGAATGATCTTTCGAATTGGTCAAGACTTTCCAGTTTATGGCCTCTTCTCTAT